CTCTACCAACTCCATTTGTTAGAACAGCTTCCATTGAGTCTCTGCACCTATCCTTTTTTTCCTTTTCTGAAACTTTGTTTTGAAAAAAAAGGATTTGGCTCAGGATTGCCCATTTTTATTAATTCCGGGGTTTCCCTGAATTTGAAAGTTATCACTTAGTAGGTTTCCATACCAAGGCTCAATCCAATTAAGTCCGTAGCGTCTACCGATTTCGCCATATCCCCCCTTCCTTTTGTTTTGAGATTAGGATCTTATTATGATATCATTCCTTTTTTCTTTCATTTATACTGGAATCCTTGAATTTATTAGATAGCGATTACTATCTCGAAAAAAGTATTTTCTTTGTTACCTATAGGAAACCCTTATTTGATCCAATCAAATTGGATTTTATCATTTCTGTATCGGCAATTCAATATAGATTGATATATACCCCATATATCTTCCTCTTCCTGGCATTTCTCCCATGCAATTTGGCATACTTCAACGGACGATTCTTCTTTTTTTTTTTCTTAACTTCCCCTTTTACGAATGAAAGCCGAGGAATGTCTGATTAGTTATAACTAATTAACTAATTCGAATTCGAAAGAAATATAGAATTAGAAATATATAGGATATAAAATATAGAAGTGTAACAAAAAGAATTTCAAATGTCGTGTGAATCCAAAATCAAAAAGAAAATTTGACTATCGAATCGAATACTATCGAATCGAATAATATTCGAATTTAGCAGTGTGATAAAGAAATCGAAATTCTATATCGCTACATAAATCGTTCTCTTCTATAATATTCAATATTTATTGGAAATTATAGAGAAATTATAGATTCTATTCTTTTCTATATTTCTAGAGACACTATACTATAGTGTATTGAATTCCTATGCATAGAAAATTTCTATTATTATTATGTGGGCCCGCTTAGCTCAGAGGTTAGAGCATCGCATTTGTAATGCGATGGTCATCGGTTCGATTCCGATAGCCGGCCTTTTCCTATTTTTCATTTTTTTATTCCATTTTTTGAAAAATGGATAATCTCCCTTTGAAATCCAAGAATAGTGAAAAAGTGTTTTACCCCTTTTTCAAAATCCATGAATTTCTTATCTTAATAGGAACTCCCAACTATGTCAGGAAAAGGATCTTTTATATATATTATTCTAATAATAGAAATAGAAAGTTTGAATATTTATCTCATTCTTCTTTATAGTACAAGTACACTACTTCAGCAAACTTCGCTTCATTTAGTTCAGTTTTAGTTTAGGTTTATTCTGTAAAATCCAATTTTCAAAAAAAAAGAATGAAATGAATTCTAAATAAGAATAAGGAGTCTTTATGTCGCGTTACCGAGGACCTCGTTTCAAAAAAATACGCCGCCTGGGGGCTTTACCAGGACTAACTAATAAAAGTCCTAAAGACGGAAGTGATCTTAGAAAGCAACCGCGCTCCGGGAAAAAATCTGGATATAGTATTCGCCTAGAAGAAAAACAAAAATTGCGGTTTCATTATGGTCTTACAGAACGACAATTACTTAAATACGTTCGTATCGCCAGAAAAGCCAAGGGGTCAACAGGTCCAGTTTTACTACAATTACTTGAAATGCGTTTGGATAACATCCTTTTTCGATTGGGTATGGCTTCGACTATTCCCGCAGCCCGCCAATTAGTTAACCATAGACATATTTTAGTGAATGGGCGTATAGTAGATATACCAAGTTATCGCTGCAAACCCCGAGATATTATTACGGCGAAGGATGAACAAAAATCCAGAACTCTGATTCAAAATTCTTTCAAATCTTCCCCTCATGAGAAAGTGCCAAAGCATTTGACCCTTCAACCATTCCAATATAAAGGATTAGTCAATCAAATAATAGATAGAAAATGGGTCCGTTTGGAAATAGATGAAACCATAGTCATAGAATATTATTCTCGTCAGACTAAACCCTAAACTCAAATAAAATAGCAAGGGTTCGGGCAATTTTCTTCCCTTTCATCAAATTAAATTAACCTAAGGTTAAGTAAGAAAAATACGGGTTTAATTCCGATTTTATCCCATTTATGTATCATAGACCGAGGGGCTGTTTTCATATTCTTTCCACTTCCTAGTTTATGGGTCACGGCAATTCGGAATAGAGAATCTATATCAATGAAAGGTCTAACTGGTGGAATAAAGGTCTCCATTGCTATTTGATCCGGTGTTGTTAATAAAATGGGTCTATTAAGTGAAGGTACGGAAAGAGAGGGATTCGAACCCTCGGTAAACAAAAGCCTACATAGCAGTTCCAATGCTACGCCTTGAACCACTCGGCCATCTCTCCTACATAATGATTAGGAACCAAAAACCGAGTGAATAGCGAGTTCTTCATATTCGATTCTAGATTATTGGATAGGTACGACCAATCCATTTTAACTATTTGTAACTATATATTACAAATCAAAATAGAAAATTTTTCATCAAAGTAAAGAAAGATCTTTCTTTCGAGGCTCCAAGATAACGAGAAAATTCTTTTC